GTTGGATAATTTTGATGGATTCTGTCATTTCACTGATTCGTACTAAATATCGAGCTAATGAATCCCCTTCTTTTTGCCATTGAATCTCCCAATCAAATTCGTCGTAACACTCATAACGATCAACTTTACGAAGATCCCATTGTATTCCGGAAGCTCGTAGCATTGGCCCCGATAAACCCCAATTTAGTGCTTCTTCTCCGCCAATAAGGCCTACGCCTTCAACTCGTTCTAAAAAAATAGGATTCCGTGTAATAAGCTTTTGATATTCAGCAACCCCACTTAAAAAATAATCACAAAAATCCAAACATTTATCTATCCATCCATGAGGTAGATCAGCAGCGACTCCTCCGATACGAAAATAATTATGCATCATGCGCATACCGGTAGCAGCTTCGAAAAGGTCATATATTAATTCTCGTTCTCGAAAAATATAGAAGAACGGGGTCTGTGCCCCAATATCTGCCATAAAAGGGCCAAGCCATAACAAATGGGAAGCGATACGACTCAACTCCAACATAATAGCTCTGATATAGCTAGCCCTTTTAGGTACTTGAATATTTCCCAGCTGTTCGGGTCCATTTACAGTTATTGCTTCTGTGAACATAGTAGCTAAATAATCCCAGCGTGTTACATAAGGCAAATATTGTATAATTGTTCGATTTTCCGCAATTTTCTCCATCCCTCTATGTAAATAACCCAATATTGGTTCACAGTCAATAACATCTTCACCGTCGAGAGTAACGATCAGTCGAAGAACACCATGCATTGATGGGTGGTGAGGGCCCATATTGACTATCATGAGGTCTTTTCTTGTAGTTGGTGCAATCATAAGTTTTTCCCGAGTCATTCTTCCATGCATTGCTGAAAGTAAAAAGAAATTCATCAAAATGAAAACGACTAAGCTCAAACGGTGGCACGCTTCAAATTAACGAGTTTTTATCTCTCGAATATCCAACTTGCCGATTAATTCTTTATAGCGCCCTTTATTTCTTTTTGACAAATAGGCCAGCAGTCGTTGACGTTTTCCCAAAATTTTTCGCAAACCTCTCTGAGACGAAAAGTCTTTTTTGTTCAATTCCAAATGGGAAGTCAGTCTCCTTATCTTATTGGTGAAACTGAATACTTGAAATTCAACAGACCCTTTGTTTTCTTCATTTTCTTTTTGAGAAATAACCGAAATGAATGAATTTTTTACCATAAAAAAATTCCCCCCTCCTTTTTAAAGATATGGATTTTACTGATCAGAAATAATAATGCTATTAATTTCAATACAATAATCTAATCAAAATTTGTTTATGAAATCCTAATTTTATGAATTCAAATCAATCAATCCAATTTCAAATTGAATTGATTAGATAGGAATAGAAAAAGATTGGGACATTTTTGCATCGAAGAATTTAGACCTAAAATGAAGAAGATTTTGTTGATTCATTTTCTGATCTAATTGAGAAATTATTCATTTCATATTGGATACTAGAATAAAATGTGAGACAAGATATGTGATCTGTGTATTTGTTTGCTTGCCTATACCTTATATAGGATGGGGTATATAATTATAGGGTATATGATATATAGAAACAGTGTATTATTCACAAATTTTCAATCGTGGGTACAAATGTATCCTTAACATATTGAAACGACTGCCATTATTGGTATCAAACCAATAACGATTCATACAAGCTAAATCTTCTAATCTATAATTAGGCCAAAGAAAGAGCTTTAATTTCATTAATTGATTTTTCTCTTTATGAAGAGGGTTATCGGCATGTAAAACTTGGCTGCGGTTTTTTACGTTCTTTCCGTCCAAAAATACCGGATTTCTATCTATATAATTTTTATTCTTTGAATTGAAACAAATTAGAATTCTCAATTTTCTACGACGTCTAAACGATAAAATATTTTCAGGAACAAGTAAATCAAAATGATTTTTGTCTCTATTTCCAGCTATTCTATGATGTGGTGAAATAGTTTCATCAAAATTATTGTTAGAAACATATCTCTGCTCTTGGTATTTTTGATTCGTTTGGTGCTTACTCTTATGAACCAACGAAATACCTATGGTTTGATACATAATAAATTGTCCATTTTTTTTTCCAGACAGACGGATGGGTTCTAAAATAAATACTCCCTTCTTCGTCAATTCTGAAAGAGTTAAATTCTTCTGAATCAGCATTATATCTAAATTAAGTTCTCTCTTTTGAATCGAGGATATAGTAATTTTTCTTGGATCTATCAGTCTAAGCAGGAGACAATAGACCTTGATATTATTAATCATTCTTTGATTCAAAGTCTCATCCCATCTCAATTGAAAAAGCAAATAACGCTTCAGGAAAAAATCCAGTTCTGCTTCCGCGTTGCTTTTGTATTGTTTTTTCTTTTTCCCGTATGATCTTGCATCATTTTCTTCACTATTTTTTTGTTGTGATAGAATGGATCTCCGATCTCCTCGACTTGTGGGTTCGTTTTCTTCTTGATTTTGATGCTTTTTATTCAATGCTATCAAAAAACTTCCTTTTTCCTTTTCATTAATTTTTTTATTATTTAAATTTAAAAGAAGTAATTTGCTTGGTATAAACCAAGGTTTCATTTTATATGTCTTATAAAGTAACACAAATTCTGGGAAGAACCAAAGTTCGAGAGTCGATATGGAATCCTTTAGCATTTTTTCATTCATTCCCATCCAATCAAAAAACCTTTTGTAGAAATTTGGTGGATTGATTTCTGGAATCATAAGATAAAAAAGATCTTTTTTCGAAATTATTTGCGAATTATTAGTATGAATTTTAGTATTTTTTTTCCTATTGGTATCGATTATGATCCAGGCCTCAATATCCGCTTTTTGCCTAAGAGAAAAATGGAAAAATTTCCAATCAAAATATTTTCTATCGGTCGGGTTTGCCATATATAGAATATCCACCCGTGCTAGATCATTTTTAATGGGGATGTTCCTGAGTATATCAAAAAAGGTTTCTTTAGACGTGTTATAAGAAATTTCTTGGTTTTTATTTACTTGAAAGGGAGATCTATAAAAAAAGCATTCCGTTTTATTTTCATAATTAAGAAATTTATATGATAAAAGATCATATATATAATATTTTCGAAAATTCTCTTTTTGATTAGATAATGAATAGACTCCAAATTGTTTTTTGGAATCAATTAATTGGTCTTTTTCATATGAACGCCATTTTATTAAATTTTCCTGTTTAGCTATACGACGCCGATGAATTGTATTTTGCCATTTTTCTGGTATTAATCTAGACCATCTGGTCTGAGATAAATGGTATTGATAATGTCCTCTTAACCAGTTTTTCCATTGATTCGTTTCATAATTCGAAAGTTTCTTACCTGCTAATTTTGAATGAACCACTCCTTGTATTTCTAAAAAATCCTTTATTTTAGGCTTAAGAAAAGGGGGAATTCCTTGATATTGTTGAACAACAGATTTTAACGAGTTACTAACTTGAATTTGTGATAATTTGTAAAATACATAGGCTTGTGACACGTATGATAAGTCATAACAAAAATGTGAACTTGCTTTAATATTATTAATATCATCAAGCGGCTTTTTTATAGTCGAAAGAAACGAAATTGGAGTTTTCTTTTTTTTATTAATTCTTTCTTCTTTTCTTTCATTATGGAAAATGGATGATTTATCAATAATTTTTTTTGTTAATTCAAGAAAATTTTTTGTATTTCTTCTGGAAATATTAATGATATCTAAAAATATATCTGTGTAGATTTTTTCAATGAAAAATTTCAAAAAAAATCGCAATTTGCAGATTAATCGAGCATTTCTTCTTTTTAATATTTGCCATTTTTTGAATCTTAATCTTTTAGCATTATAACTTATTTTGTTAAAACTAAGATTATTTATTCTTGGAGTTACTTTTTTTTTATCTTTTGTGATTCTTTTTATTTTATTTTGAATTGTATTTGTTCTATCGGTCAGATCCTTCATTTTTTTCTCTTTCAATGAAGAATTTGTCCCACTCGTAGATGCAATTTGATTAAATGATTCGTGATTTATCTGATTACTTATTATGGAATCTTTTTCTTCTTTAATTTTTCCCGATTCATATACTTCTACTTTTCTTAATCTAAATAAGATAATTGGATTTACTTTTGAAAGTTTTTTTATTATTCTTTTTATAAAAATAACACTTTTAATACCCCATTTTTTTGTTTCTTTTGAAACCTTTTGAAATAATTTTGTTTTTCCTTTGAAAACGGTTAGAAGTCGAAAATACTTCTTTTTAGATTTTCCAATTTTTTTTTCAAATTCTTTTAAAATGGGTTTAAAAAAAGAAGGTCGTTTTCGGGGCGAACCAAAAGGAAGTTCAGTTTCCAGTCCCCAAACTGTTAAAAAAGAAAAACCATCTTTTTCTTCTTTTTTCTTTTTCATTAGATCTTTCTCAGAGGACCGTGATTTCAATTTGTGCCAAGGTTTCAGACAGAAAGGAAATAAAATTTTTATCTGAATACCGTCTGTCAACCAATTTTTCGGAAATTCTGTTTCGGATAATGGAACTCCGTTATAGGTACATTTAAGATGGGTCTCTCTATTCCATTCTTGAAAATCCTCAGACCATTCAGGAACTTGCAATAGGAGTATACGTCCAATATTTTTCGCAATTATGAATGAAGGTAATAGAATATATTTTCTAAAAATAGATTCAGTTAGTAACATGCAACCTCTTATTACTTGCGCAAATGGAATGCTATCCCAGGACTCTGCTATTTGTATTCGTGCTTTTTCCTTTCTTTTGTTCTTTTCGTTTTTTTCTTCTCTTTTTGTTTGTCCTTTTGTATACTCTACAAATTTGAATGCTTCCTCTTTACTCACCCAATTTCTAAAAATTAGTTTAATTAACCCGGAGATATCAAAAGAAAAAAGAGAAAATTTTTTGAGTCTTTCCAAAAAAAGAGGGGAATGCGCATTTGCTTGAAACAATTCTAAAATAACTATTTTACGCCTTTGAGCTCGCATAGAACCTTTGATT